AATGACATTGCCATAAATTGATAAGGTAATATTTCCATTTACTCATCAGGAGAGGCGTGCCTTTTGAGCCCAAAAAGGCTTTTCCTTGATACCTAACATAATGAATAAAAGGATCCTTGAACAACCCTAGCTTGGTTTGAATAGAAAAGACTTCTACAAAAGGTTTTTTTATTTTTCCATAGAAATGGATTCGCTCAAAAAAGAGTCCAAACGATGTTGATCGTAAATAAAACGACCGGTTACGAAGAAAACCGAGGATGTATTCGGATTCACATACATGAGAATTATAGAGGAACAAGAAGCATTTTTGATTCCTTTTTAAAAAAATGGAAATGGACTTCTTTAGTGTAATAAGGCTATTCCAATTATCATACTTGTAAAGAAAGAAGCGTACTAAATGTAACGAAGAAGCATCTTTCACCCAGTAGCGGAGGGTTTGAACCAATATTTCAAGATGGATGGGAGGGGTTATTTCTATATCTGACACATAAGTTAAATGTACCAATTGATCTTCTAAAAAAGGAAATAAAGAATGAATTGAGCGTAAATTTTTAAATTTTACTATTTCTTTCCTTTCGAAAGAAGATTCTAGTCGTAGGGAAAATAAAATTTCTATAATTACTGAAAAACCTTCTGATAGCATTTGAGAATACAAATTATTATTGTGCCCCAAAAATGCATTTTGGTTAGAACCATTAATATTAGTAAAAAGAGCTAAATGGTTCTGTTGATACATTCGATTAATTAAACGTTTAAGAAGTAGAAAATTCAACTTTTTGTCATAATCCCCATTTTCCAACAAAACGGACCTATGATCATGAGCAAATGCAGAAATATACTCTTGAAAGATAAGTGGATATAGGAAGTCATGTTGACGAGATTTATCGAGGTCTAAAGATCCTTTAACTTCCTCCATTTAAAATGGAAATTCGATTTGAATAAAAGATAATGGATTTCTTGGATTATCAAATGATACATAGTGCGATACAGTCAAAACAAGGTATTAGAGGAATATAAAAAAGAAACACCTCGGAGATAAGTAAACTCATCAACGGACTCTCTATCCTCTCTTTTCCATATAAAAAATTTAGATTCATTATAGGATAAGAAGGTGGTTAGAAATCCTTTATTTTTTCAACTTAATCGCTCTTTTGATTTTGGAAAATGGATATTTATCAATATACAGCTTCTTTTACACAGTCATCTCCACTCTAAAAGGGAGAATAGTTAGGATTTTTTTTAATGGATAATCCATTCATGGGCGCAGCCTTTCCCGTAGCAGGCACTAATATATTTTTAACGTATAATTAGATCGGGTAGTCGTTCAAATTACGAACATAAGCACGTAGCTTTTTATTTCCCTACAATTGGAGCCAAAAGGCTCTATCCATTTATTCACCTGACCCAACTTTCAATTCATTTTTTTTTTTTGCTCCAAGAATTAAAATCAGGAGCAAGCTTTTAAGAATGAAATAGTTTTAGAATTGTCTATTGATACGACATGCTATTTTTTCCAGTCATTCCCATTTAGGATCAGTCGTGGTCGTACAAACTCTACCGACGGTATGGACGAATCCCTTGCTTCATCCAGATATGTAAAAAATCCTAGTCGCACTTAAAAGCCGAGTACTCTACCGTTGAGTTAGCAACCCCAAGCCAAAAAAGTCTATAAATCCAGTCAAAACCAAATTAAAGATTGCATGACACAATCGAAACATTGAACTAAAAACTAATAAAAAAATGAAGGAAAGAAAAACCTAAATCTATGGAACGAAGATAAATGAATCCTTTTCTTTTTATCCACGATCTAATTATATTTGTTCGATAGACTGTTGTCAAGATAAATGTTGAGAAAAAAATACAATACAAAAACGACAAGAAATTCCATTCTAATCTAAATTACTAAGAAAAAAAGAAGGACTTGTGTTGGATTGGCACTACATGGATTATCTACATAGATAATAGATAGATAAAAACTAAATGGAAAAAGGAAATAGGAAAAATATAAATATATTGGAATTAATTAATCAATAGAAATTGACAAAGGAAGTTTAATCTCGTCCTTTAGAACTCCAAAGAAAACCAAAGGGAATATCAAAATTTTCTATTTCTAAATCCAAGTTCTTGAGCTATTCTATTCATTTGAAGATTTTTCTATCAAAATACCAATACAAGGTATTTTCGTTCTTATCATGTGATTTTAGAGGAACAATAAAAAATCGATTCTGATTAGAGTAAGAAAGAGATATAGTAATGAAAAGATATAAAAAATTAGATTAGATCCGAGTCATACCCACACTCTTTTTTTTTTTTAGTTCTTTAATTTGGATTGATTAAGAAAAAGTTCCCTAAAAACGTCTGCCTTCTTTGAAATATCATGAACAGTTCCTGTAGGTTTAGCCCCCTTTTCAAGGAAATAGAGAATAGCAGGAACATTTAAATGGGTTTGATTCCTTATCGGATCATAAAAACCCACTTTACGAAGATCTCTTCCTTCTCTTCGGGCTCGAACATCAATTGCAACAATTCGATAAACGGCTTATTGGGATAGATGTAATACCCCCCCCCAGAACCTTATAAGAAGTTTTACCCTCGTACGGCTCAAGAAAAAATGATTTGAAATTCTATAATTTAAATGCCACGTGGATCCCTAAAATAATTAAATAAATAGAATCAAAATAAAGCCCTCTCTTGTTTTCAAAAAAACAAAAAAGGCATTCGTACTCATAACTCAAGTTAGATAACTCTCAAATAGTTCAAAGAATGGCCTTAGGCATTTCAGTTATTGAGTGGTCTCTAACCTCTTTCTGTCTCGTTTAGAAGTTTTTTATTCTTCTCTAGTTATTAGTTATTAAGACAATTGAAAAAAGTCTTTTCTTGTTCCAAGATGTTTTATCTTTACTGTGAATCCGTGGGTTTAGACATTACTTCGGTGATCCTTAATCATTTCAAAATGGCAGCAACATACCCTTTTTTCTGATTTCTTATATCAAAGAATCATTCGAATGCTTGATTCCCGCTTTATACACTTTGGATCAAAAGAGTTTTACCAATTCGAAAAAAAAAAACGGGTTTGAAACGTGTTCGAATTCGATCCTTTCGATTTATATCTTGAAGATACACTTACGAAGTTGTTCCAACTTATTCCTTGGCACTCACCCTAGATTCTTGCCCCTAAGAAATCAATCAATACTTTATACTCGAGCTCCATCATATTATGTACTATTTGAATTACAATTGAGAGTAATAGAACAGAACAAAAGATGTCGAGCCAAGGGCACCTTCATTGCGATCTAAAATGACGGATGTAAGAATCCGCAGCTGATCATGTCCTTCAAGTCGCACGTTGCTTTCTACCACATCGTTTCAAACGAAGTTTTACCATAACATCCTATAGTTTAGAAATGGAATCATGAGTAGTCATTGGTTTGGTCAGTACTCCGTATATAGTAATCTATTTGACGTGTATATGGGTGGCGAAATTCTTTTCGAAGGAAGTCCTCACTAAGAATTCACCTTAAATCCCCTATTTAAATTCCAAATTTTATTGTATAAAAATATTGTATTATTTTTATATAATTATAGAAGAATAGAATTCTATAATAAAATATAGAATAAAAATAACATAAATAAACGAGTTCTTTGTAATGAATCTGCCTCTTCCAGTACCGAGAACTCACAGGAAAAATATTGAAAACACATTTCCTACTTCGACATCATTATTTGAATATAGCACATGTTTTCAGCCTATCCTGAGATAGAAAAATCCATCGTTCTTTTCTAATTCACCCATCGATAGGTTAAGGAAAATAGCTAAGTAAAAAAAAAATTCCAGGTTTTTATGAAGTGGATAAAAAGAGTGATATCTGTGGAAAATTTTTCTTCCTTATTGCTTTATCTGATTAAAGAAATAGGAATCGAATGAGTAAAGGATTTCCGTATCTATTCGCTAAATTAAACAACTGGCAACTTAATTATGGATTAACTATTTCAATTAAAAGGATCACAAACATTTGTTACAAAAAGAAAAACACTGTTGTTACTGAAATAGAACAATACACCGAAGTCCCCACTTGAAAGTAAATTTTCTGTAATCTTTCCATAAAGTGACTAGAATAGGCGAATCACCTCCTCTCAAAATTGTTATCCAGATTTACAATTATTAATTTATTTTTTGAATTAGAGCAAAAATAGAAATACCTAAAAAGGGGGTTCAAACAAAAGAGCATCTGTTACGTATGTAATTTACTTGATCTTTTATTAATGAGATTTGTAGCAAAGATAAAGGTATTAAAATGGATACTTTTCGTTATGGAGATGATGAAGCATAAAAAAAGCAGGCCTTTTTCCGAGATGCACTAGGTGAGCTAGGCTAAGTATAAAAAAAGGGTTCGGATTAAGCTCTTGTTCCTAATTTTTATTTTACCCCACTAAAGTTTTGTCTGAAAAGACTTAATACCCTTGATTGAATTCAATTACTACCAATACTTTAGTTTAGAATGGAAAAAGTCTTACTAATTAATCGATATATCCGTTTAAATTAAAGGATCTGGCAGGTACAGTTTTTCTAAGTACTTATCTTCAGTATGAATATCAAAGAGCATGTGCCTATGATGAAAGGACTGTACAACTTCTTTTTTTTATTCAAACTAGTGTGATTTATGTTACTTATACCTGCCTGAATAAAAAATATGGGTGTCATTTGAATTGAACTCAATTAAGTTTGTAAAAAAGATATGGTTCATAAAAGAATTAGTATTAGTAACAAAGTAGAAAGAAGAACCAAATTCTATCCAATAGGCTATTACTCTGTTATTGTAAATAAATGATAGTTTTGAAAAAAAAAAGCGTTCTTTAGTTGCATATAATCCATATCCTCTGGGACGGAAGGATTCGAACCTCCGCATAGCGGGACCAAAACCCGTTGCCTTACCACTTGGCCACGCCCCACTTCTATTTAGATTCTTCACTAAGAAAGATTACTGTTAGTAGTGGTTGTTCGTCAATTCCAGCCAAAATTTCTATGGAATGGATAATTTTAAACACGTGCCGATATAGAATTATATAAAAATGGATTGATCATTACATATAATTTAATTAAGATATAAGATATTGTATGAAATTTGAATTTCTTCTATTTTGAATTGAAAATAGAAGGATTTTTTATTGGGTAAGTTCAAAGAAAAAGAAGAGTTTTTGAGTCTATTTTACTTTCTTCATTTTCCATCAATAACTCAATCAAAAAGCAATTATCTCCAAGAACAAAAAACTTTTGTTATGCTTAATATCTTCAGTTTGAGCGGTATCTGTCTTAATTCTGACCTTTATTCGATTCATTTTTTATTTGCCAAATTACCTGAGGCCTACGCCTTTTTAAATCCAATTGTAGATCTTATGCCAGTTATACCTCTGCTATTTTTTCTCTTAGCCTTTGTTTGGCAAGCTGCTGTAAGCTTTCGCTGAGATATTAAATATAATACTGTTTAAATATAATACTGTTCTAGAAAAATGCATGCTTTATTCAATAAAAAAAAACTAACAATTGATAAGGGCTGAGCTCTTGGTGCAAATTTTAATAGTTGCTCTAAAGCTGAATCACCTCATTTCTGCATTCTGACCCTTTTCCGGTGAAAAACTCTAGTGGGTTACCCACCAATTAACTATTTTGGTTTTGGATATTAAAGAGACTTTTGGTAATGAAAGAGTCTTCTTCCAAATATTACAACTGAATTTATGAAAATTCATTTTTTTTTTTGAAACTGCTTCATTTCTTAGTATCAAAATAGTTAGAATATGGGGTATAAAAATGGCGAATCTATTCTCTTTTTTACAAAAAAAATGATATTGGAGATTGTGTAATGCTTACTCTCAAACTCTTCGTTTACACAGTAGTTATATTCTTTGTTTCTCTCTTCATCTTCGGATTCCTATCTAATGATCCAGGACGTAATCCTGGACGAGAAGACTAAAAAATAGGATAAGACTTTTTCCTTTCTTTTGCTTTATTTTATATTTTAAGATTTTCTTAGAATTTTTTCAATTTACTCCTTTAACTAGGAATTTGACTATAAGAAAATAAAAAGTATTTCCTTTCCGATAAATATTAAAGAAAACAAATTCAACGGAAACGGAAAGAGAGGGATTCGAACCCTCGGTACGAATAGCTCGTACAACGGATTAGCAATCCGACGCTTTAGTCCACTCAGCCATCTCTCCAGTTGAAAAAGAATAAGTACTATGTTACATTACTTAACATGTATAAGGTAAGGATTGAAAAGAGTATTTCTTCTTTATTTTTCCTTATATTATTTTATTATATGGGTCTAAAGACGGTTTAACCGCAACCCCATTATTTTTTGATAAAGTAAGAGTAAGGGCTTTTTCATTCCCATGGCCTGGCCGGGTTAGTACCTAGCCGGGCCTTTTCAAAATACTTTAGTCTAAAAGGGACTATTCTTTTTTTTTTACTAGATTACTAGATATAGTATATAGTTGGAACTAATTCCTAAAACTAGACGTAAAAAAAAAAGGATAATTTAAAAGATCCTCTCCTTTTTGTTTGAGAAATTCTTTACTTGAAAAAGGGGGGTTAAATTTTTTAAACGTGGATTCTTCCATCAGTTATTTTTATGTTATAACTGAAGTTATTTTATCAAACCCTAATCGGTCCAAACCCCTCCAGCAAAAAAAGATAGAATAGGTTATTTAAATCATCCTTTTTAGTAAAAATGAGAGTCACCTGACAAAAGGCATCAACACTCTAAATTTCAGGATTTTTTCTGATACCGCCACAATTCTTTCTTGTTCGACAAAAACCCATTTCTATACAATAATGACATTGTAGCGGGTATAGTTTAGTGGTAAAAGTGAGATTCGTTATATGAATCCCCTAATAGTTAAGGGGTCCTTCGGTTTTCTTTGTATTCCGAACAAAAACTTCATTTCTTAAAAAGGATTTAACCCTTTACCTCGCAATGACAAGTTCGAGGACAAATCCACATTCTCGTGATTTTTATCCAAATTAAAATTCAAATTGGATTCTGAAATTACGAAACAGAATTTTGATTGAATTGGATCAATACTTCCAATTGAATGAGTATGAGTAAAAGATCCATGGATAAGGAAAGTAAAAAAAATTCTAATCGTAACTAAATCTTCTTTTTTTTATTTGTCGAGGGAAAATGGAAGTAAAATAGCTATAAAATGATGACTTTGGTTTACTATGGACATCAACATATTCGTTTAGCTCGGTAGATAAAGAAGACTTTTCCTCAGGATTCTCTCCAATAGAAATAGAGAACGAACTAACTAGAAAGATTTTTCTAATCTTCCTCTTATAGAGGGATCATCTATAAAGCGAGCCGTCTTGAATCTATTCAAGATAGAAAAGCTGACATAGATGTTATGGGTCAAATTTTGTTGTTGTTTTTTTTTTCGTTCACAGCTTAGATCATGGAATTTCTCCATCTTCCATAAAGGAGCCGAATGAAACCAAAGTTT